CGTACCGAGGGTTCGAATCCCTCTCTTTCCGTTTATCTTTATTCTTTTATTCTGATGACTTGAGATTTTATTTCAAATTCGAAATAAAATCTCGAGCACTTTTTTATCATAGCATAGTTAGATATCTAGAATAGATAAAATCATAATAAAATTAAGAAATCAAGCAAGAAAAAATCCCTTATTTTTTTATTCCTCACGTCCAGGATTACGTCCCGGATCATTAGATAGGAATCCGAAGATGAAGAGAGAAACAAAGAATATCACCACTGTGTAAACGAAGAGTTTGAGAGTAAGCATTACAAAATCTCCAAGATAAGATCATTTTTGGTAAAAAGGGAATAGATTATCCATTTTTATACCACATATTCCATTTTGACACCAAACCAAGAAATAAAGTGGTTTCTATAAAAAAAAGAAAGGAAGTTTCATAAATTCATTTGTAATAAGACTAAGACAAGAAGACTCTTTCGGTATGAAAATTATCTTTTATGCGCACAACACAATTAGTTTTTATTGTGGGGACCCTATACCTATATAGGGTCCTTGTTCACTGGAAGTAGAAGCTTAGAATGAGGAAGTGAGGTGATCTAGATTCATCGCGCTTATCCAAGAATCTCCATGTTTGAATTGAGTGTTCACAATGTAAGACTTATCTGATCTTATCAATTGATTGTTAGAATCTTTTTTTATTGAAAAAATAATGAATGTTTTGTTTGTAGGACAGTATTAAAGATTTTATCGAAAACTGACAGCAGCTTGCCAAACAAAGGCTAAGAGAAAAAAGAACAAAGGTATGACTGGCATAACATCTACGATTGGATTGAAAAAAGCATAAGCCTCGGGCAATTTGGCAAAGAAAAAATGACTCGAATGAAGTATAGAATTAAGATAGATACAGATCAAACTAAAGATATTAAGCATAACAAATGTTTTATTCTTGGAGATTATTGTATTTTGATTGAGTTATCGATATAAGGTAAAAATGAAGAAAGTTCAAATAGACCAAAAAATCCTTCTTTTTCTTTGACTAACCCAATCAAAAATCCTTCTATTCTCAAACGAAAATAGAAGGAATCATACTTTCATACAATATCTTAATTGAATTCTATGTAATGATCAATAAATTAAGTTTTATTTTACAACTACACGTGTCAAATCTTAGTAACAATCTAATGGATTCCATAGATATTTGGGCGGGAATTGACGAACAACCAATACCTATATTAGTGTTTATTAGTGGTGAATAGAAATTTCAATGGGGCGTGGCCAAGTGGTAAGGCAACGGGTTTTGGTCCCGCGACTCGGAGGTTCGAATCCTTCCGTCCCAGAGCCGTCCAATTCTATCAGAATAAAGATTATTTTATTCTTTTCATAATCTTCTCTTTAGTTTAAGAGTGTAATGTTTATTTAATAGTTCTAGTTCCTTGTTTATGATTTATATTATAATGACTCAGAAAAGAATCATATCTTTGACTTTCTTTCTCACAAACCAAATCCGAGTACCGATGACATACAGAATCTATTTGTGATCCTGATAGGATAGGAATATGGATCAATGTATAATTTATAATAAAAAAATAAAAATAAAATAGGATGTTCGGTGTATGCATGTCTTGCTCAACTTCATATCTACTAGAACTCCCAACCAAATGGGAGTACAAGTAAATAGTACACGATGGAGCTCGGGCGGAAAGGATTAATTCATTTCTCAGAGGTAAGGATCTAGGGTTAATGTCAATCAATAAGCCGGAACAACTTCGTAAGCATATCTTCGATATAGAAATTGAAAAGATTCAATTCTAATCTAACAAAATCCCCTTTTGGATTTGAAACTTTTGTTGAAATTGGAAAAACTATTTCGATCAAAAGTGTATCGCACGGGAATCAATCGTTCGTATGATTCTTCGATAGTCAATAAATCACAAAAGGCTTTTTTGAAACGATTAAGGATCAAGTAATGTCTAAACCCAATGATTCAAAACAAAGATAAACGATCCTGGAAGAAGAAAACGCCATTTTCAATTGTCTCCATAATTTGAGCAGAAACAGAATAAGTAATCAAAAAAATTGGTTAGAGACAGCTCAATAAATGAAATGCCATCAGGGTTTTTTTCCTTTGAACTCTTTGAGAATTGTCCAACTTGAGTTATAAATACGAATGATTTTTTCTTTTCGGTTTTTTCGGGAAGGAAGAATAAAAAACGACTAAAATCATTGTCATAGTTTAATTGAATTGGTTTGATGATTTTATGGATCTATTTGCTACTATATATACTATTACTATATATACTATTAGTCTATATATACTATTAGTAGAGTAGAATTATTAAATTCGAATCATTCTTTCTCGAGCCGTACAAGGAAAAAGCCTCCTATACGTTTCTAAGGGAGGAATTGTTCATCTATATCTATCCCAATGAGCTATCTATCGAATCGTTGCAATTGATGTTCGATCCCAAAGAGAAGGAAGAGATCTTCGGAAAGTGGGTTTTTACGATCCAATAAAGAATCAAACTTATTCAAACGTTCTCGCTATTCTATATTTCCTTGAAAAAGGAGCTCAACCTACGGGAACCGTTCATTATATTTCAAAGAAGCCAGAGATACTTAAGGAACTTCGCGTTAATTACAAAAAAAAATTTAAAGAAAGAAGGGGTGCCCCTAGGCTAGCTTTGTGTCATTTTTTCTTCACTATTCCCCTCCTCCTTTCCCCATTTTTTTGTTCTATTCATATTGATTTTATATATCTAATATATATAATATAAATATAGTAAAGTAATATGAGATCATATGGGATAATAATAAATGTACCTTTATGAATATTGAATAAACTCGAGATTTTATTCTTCCTTATTTCTTTTCTACACCTACACTTTTTTTTTATTCTCTTTTATTCTCTATGTAGGTTATCTGTGAAGTGCCAATCCAACACAAGTCCTTATTATGTATTATGGGATTCTTTGAATTTCTTTTTTCGACGTTCATATTGACAATAGTGTATTGATCAAATATAATTGATTATGGATAAATAGATCTATTTATCCACGACCTATAAGTTTTGATTTTTTACTTAACTTCATGTAATGGAAAAATCTAGTTTTCCATTTTTTTTTTTTATCATATCTACACGTCATAATGAAATTTTTGGGTTGCTAACTCAACGGTAGAGTACTCGGCTTTTAAGTGCGGCTAGAATCTTTTACACATTTGGATGAAGCAACGGATTCGTCCATACCATTGGTAGAGTTTGTAAGACCACGACTGATCCTGAGAGGGAATGAATGGAAAAAACAGCATGTCGTATAAATGAATAACTCTAAGATAAGAGTACTTAATCCTTACGGGATCGGTACAAAATATTGTTTGTATTCTTAGAGTTTTAATTCTTAGAGCGGTACAAAAAAATCAATTCATGCTTGGATCGAGTGAATAAATGGATAGAGCCGAAAAGCTCAAATTATAGGGAAACAAAAAAAAGCAACGAGCTTCTGTTCTTAATTAGAATAATTACCCGATCTAATTATACGTTAGAAATATATTAGTCCCTGGTGCGGGAAAAGGTTATGAAATAACCTTCTAAGTGGATTCTCCACTTTTTTTATGAATCCTAACTATTAACTATATCCTTGAGTGGAGACGAATGTGTAGAAGAAACAGTATATTGAGAAACAAAATTTATTCTAAAGTCAAAAGAGCGATCGGGTTGCAAAAATAAAGGATTTCTAACTATCTCGGTATTTTTTAACGAACAAAACCCGATTGATGGAAAAAGAGAGAATCCGTTGATTAATCATCTCCAAGGTATCTATTTTTTTTTTACTATATGCCCGGATACCTTGTTTTGGCTGTATCGTACTATGTATCGTATCATTTGATGGCCCAAGAAATCCCCATCTTTGGTTTAAATCTAATTAAAAATGGAGGAATTAGAAGGATATTTAAAGATAGATAGATCTCGAGAACGAGACTTCCTATATCCACTTCTCTTTCAGGAATACATTTATGCACTTGCTCATGATCATGGGTTAAATAAATCGATTCCTTATGAGCCTATGGAAAATTTAGGTTATGCCAATAAATATAGTTTACTAATTGTTAAACGTTTAATTACTCGAATGTATCAACAGAAGCATTTTATTTTTTTGGCTAATGATTCGAATCAAAATAAATTAGTTGGGTATAATAAAATTTTGGATTCTCAAATGATATCAGAGGGGTTTGCAGTCATTGTGGAAATTCCATTCTCACTGCGATTAGTATCTTCCCTAGAAGGTAAAAAAAAAATAGTCAAATCTATTAATTTACGATCAATTCATTCCATATTTCCTTTTTTAGAGGATAAATTATCACATTTACATCATGTATTAGATATCCTAATACCCCATCCTATCCATCTGGAACTATTGGTTCAAATCCTTCGTTGTTGGATACAAGATGCCCCCTTTTTGCACTTATTGAGACTCTTTCTCTACGAGTATCATCATTGGAATATTCTTATTACTCAAAAAAATCAAATGAATTTCTTTTTTTCAAAAGAGAATCAAAGATTTTTTCTGTTCCTATATAATTTTCATGTATATGAATCGGAATCCATATTCGTTTTTCTCCGTAAACAATCTTCTCATTTACGATCAACATCCTCTAGAGCTTTTCTTGATCGAACACATTTTTTTGGAAAAATAGAACATTTTTTAGTGGTTTTTCGTAATAATTTTCATATCATCCCTTGGTTGTTCAAGGATACTTTCATGCATTATTTCAGATATCAAGGAAAATCAATTCTGTCTTCAAAAGGAACTCCTCTTCTGATGAAGAAATGGAAATATTACCTTGTAAATTTATGGGAATGTCATTTTTATATTTGGTCTCAACCGAATAGGATTCATATAAACCAATTATCCAATCATTTTCTCGATTTTCTGGGCTATTTTTCAACTGTACGACCAAATCCTTCAGTGGTAAGGAGTCAAATGTTAGAAAATTCATTTATTATAGATATT